GCTAGCGTAGCTTAACCTAAAGCATGACACTGAAGATGTCAAGATGGGTCCTAGAAAATCCCGCAAGCACAAAGGCTTGGTCCTGACTTTACCATCAGCTTTTGCCAGATCTACACATGCAAGTCTCCGCCCCCCTGTGAGGATGCCCTTAATCCCCTGCCCGGGGACGAGGATCTGGCAGCAGGCACGCTACAGCAGCCCAATACGCCTTGCTAATCCACACCCCCAAGGGAACTCAGTACTGATAAACATTAAGCCATGAGCGAAAGCTTGACTTAGTTAAGGTAAACAGGGCCGGTAAAACTCGTGCCAGCCACCGCGGTTATACGAGAGGCCCAAGTTGATGGTTACCGGCGTAAAGAGTGGTTACGGAACTTTTAAACTAAAGCCGAACACCCTTTAAGCTGTCATACGCACCTGAGGGCACGAAGCCCCCTCACGAAAGTGGCTTTACCCCCCCCCCCCGAACCCACGACAGCTATGATACAAACTGGGATTAGATACCCCACTATGCTTAGCTATAAACCTTGATAGAATAATACAACTAATATCCGCCAGGGGACTACAAGCGCCAGCTTAAAACCCAAAGGACTTGGCGGTGCCCCAGACCCACCTAGAGGAGCCTGTTCTAGAACCGATACCCCCCGTTCAACCTCACCACCTCTTGTTAACCCCGCCTATATACCGCCGTCGTCAGCTTACCCTGTGAAGGCCTCATAGTAAGCAAAAAGGGTAAAACCCTAAACGTCAGGTCGAGGTGTAGCGTATGGGGTGGGAAGAAATGGGCTACATTCTCTAATTTAGAGTACACGGACAACACTGTGAAACCAGTGTCTTAAGGTGGATTTAGCAGTAAACAGAAAACAGAGAGTTCTCTTGAAACTGGCTCTGAGGCGCGCACACACCGCCCGTCACTCTCCCCAAGTCCGCTTTCCCAAAATTAACTAAGAAAACAACTGGACTAAGGGGAGGCAAGTCGTAACATGGTAAGTGTACCGGAAGGTGCACTTGGAACAACCAGAGCGCAGTTGAACTAGAAAAATACCTCCCTTACACCGAGAAGAAACCCGTGCAAGTCGGGTCGCACTGAGCTGAAAAGCTAGCCTAGACATTTATTTAACACCACAATATATATTCCTTTGCATATCCTGCACTAGATTAAACAAACCATTTTTCCCCCTTAGTACGGGCGACAGAAAAGGGACCCTGAGCAACAGAGAAAGTACCGCAAGGGAAAGCTGAAAGAGAAATGAAACAACCCATCAAAGCCTAAAAAAGCAGAGATTAACCCTTGTACCTTTTGCATCATGATCTAGCCAGCAAACTTAAGCAAAGAGACCTTTAGTTTAAGCCCCCGAAACTAAACGAGCTACTCCGAGACAGCCTATCCAGGGCCAACCCGTCTCTGTGGCAAAAGAGTGGGAAGAGCTCCGAGTAGAGGTGATAAACCTACCGAGTTTAGTTATAGCTGGTTGCTTAAGAAATGAATAGAAGTTCAGCCCTCTCGCTCCCCAAGCCCCGAAAGTTTTTCTAACGCCGGCCCCGGTGACACCAGAGGAGTTAGTCAAAAGAGGTACAGCTCTTTTGAACAAGGACACAACCTTATCAGGCGGTTAAAGATCATAATAACTAAGGTGAACTGTTCCAGTGGGCCTAAAAGCAGCCACCTGCACAGAAAGCGTTAAAGCTCAGACAGACAAACAAACCTTTTATCCCGATACTTATTCTTACCCCCTAATCTTACTAAGCCGCCCCATGCCCCCCCCCCCTGGGGGCGATTATGTTAGAATGAGTAATAAGAGGGGACAACCCTCTCCCAACACATGTGTAAGTCGGACCGGACCCCCCACCGACAAATAACGAACCCAACACCAGAGGGAAATACGAATTAAAAAATAATGCTAGAAAAACACGTATACTACTATCGTTAACCCCACACAGGAGTGTTCCCCGGGAAAGACCTAAAAGAGAAGAAGGAACTCGGCAAACCCAAGCCTCGCCTGTTTACCAAAAACATCGCCTCTTGCAAATTTTAATATAAGAGGTCCCGCCTGCCCTGTGACTCTAAGTTTAACGGCCGCGGTATTTTGACCGTGCGAAGGTAGCGTAATCACTTGTCTTTTAAATGAAGACCCGTATGAATGGCACAACGAGGGCTTGACTGTCTCCTTCTCTTCGTCAATGAAATTGATCTTCCCGTGCAGAAGCGGGAATATATACGTAAGTCGAGAAGACCCTATGGAGCTTTAGACAAAAGGCAGACTACGTTAAAACCCCCTCATCACAGGACTAAACACAGTACCCCCTAGCCAACATGTCTTTGGTTGGGGCGACCGCGGGGGAAAATCAAGCCCCCATGTGGACTGGGAAAACCTTTCCTACAGCCAAGAGCTACAACTCTAAGCAACAGAATTTCTGACCAATATGATCCGGCAAATGCCGATCAACGGACCAAGTTACCCTAGGGATAACAGCGCAATCCCCTCCCAGAGTCCCTATCGACAAGGGGGTTTACGACCTCGATGTTGGATCAGGACATCCTAATGGTGCAACCGCTATTAAGGGTTCGTTTGTTCAACGATTAAAGTCCTACGTGATCTGAGTTCAGACCGGAGTAATCCAGGTCAGTTTCTATCTATGATGTAACTTTCCCTAGTACGAAAGGACCGGGAAAGAGAGGCCTATGCTCGAGGCACGCCTCACCCCCACCTGATGAAGACAACTTAAACAGATGAGGGGGCACACCCAAATGAGCCCAAGAGAATGGCGCGCTAAGATGGCAGAGCCCGGTAATTGCAAAAGGCCTAAGCCCTTTCTCCCAGAGGTTCAAACCCTCTTCTTAGCTATGATCGCAACCCTAGTTATCTTTATCATCAACCCCCTTGCCTACATTGTTCCCGTCCTCCTAGCGGTGGCCTTCCTCACCCTTCTCGAACGAAAAGTGCTTGGCTATATACAATTCCGAAAAGGGCCGAACATCGTAGGGCCTTACGGCCTACTTCAGCCAATTGCAGACGGGGTCAAACTTTTCATTAAAGAACCAGTACGCCCCTCTACCTCCTCCCCCTTTCTCTTTCTTGCCACCCCTGTGCTCGCTCTAACTCTTGCCCTTGCCCTCTGAGCCCCAATGCCCATCCCCTACCCTGTCACGGACCTAAACCTAGGAATTCTTTTCGTACTAGCCCTATCAAGCCTCGCTGTCTACTCCATCCTCGGCTCTGGCTGAGCATCTAATTCAAAATACGCCCTTATCGGGGCCCTACGGGCCGTTGCCCAAACCATTTCCTACGAAGTTAGTCTAGGACTAATCCTTCTCAGCATTATCATCTTTACAGGCGGCTTTACCCTACAAACTTTTAACGTTGCCCAAGAAAACATCTGGCTTATTGCCCCTGCCTGACCCCTAGCCGCTATGTGGTATATCTCCACACTTGCTGAAACTAACCGTGCTCCTTTTGACTTGACCGAAGGGGAATCTGAACTAGTCTCAGGTTTTAACGTTGAGTATGCAGGAGGACCCTTTGCTCTCTTCTTCTTAGCCGAATATGCTAATATCCTTCTGATAAATACTCTATCCGCCATTCTTTTTTTAGGGGCCTACCACATCCCCTCCCTCCCTGAACTCACCTCGATTAACCTCATAACAAAAGCTGCCCTCCTTTCAGTCCTATTCCTATGAGTCCGAGCCTCCTACCCCCGCTTCCGCTACGACCAGCTTATACACCTAGTCTGAAAAAGCTTTCTTCCTCTAACCCTTGCCCTGGTACTCTGACACCTCGCGCTCCCAACTGCTTTCGCAGGCCTTCCCCCCCAACTTTAACCCGGAACTGTGCCCGAATGCTTAAGGGCCACTTTGATAGAGTGGTTAATGGAGGTTCAAGTCCCCCCAGTTCCTTTGTTTAGAAAGAAGGGGCTCGAACCCATCCTTAAGAGATCAAAACTCTTAGTGCTCCCATTACACCACTTTCTAGTAAGGTCAGCTAATTAAGCTTTCGGGCCCATACCCCAAACATGTTGGTTAAAATCCTTCCCTTACTAATGAACCCCTTCGTCCTCGCCATCCTCCTTTTTAGCCTTGGCCTAGGCACCACACTTACATTTACCAGTTCTCACTGACTCCTCGCATGAATAGGCCTGGAAATTAACACCCTTGCTATTTTACCCCTTATAGCACGCCACCACCACCCCCGAGCAGTTGAAGCAACCACAAAATATTTCCTCACCCAAGCCACTGCTGCAGCCACAATCTTATTCGCTAGTACCACCAACGCCTGACTTGTAGGAGAATGAGACATTCTTCAACTCTCCCACCCAATCGCCACTACTATTACAATACTTGCCCTGGCCCTAAAAATTGGCCTAGCCCCCCTCCACTTCTGACTCCCCGAAGTTCTTCAGGGCTTGGACCTAACCACAGGCCTGATCCTCTCGACATGACAGAAACTGGGACCCTTCGCCCTTATTCTCCAAGTAGCCCCGACCGTAAACCCCTCTTTACTTATTTTCATAGGCCTTCTCTCCACCCTTGTTGGCGGCTGAGGCGGTTTAAACCAAACCCAGCTCCGGAAAATTCTAGCCTACTCCTCTATCGCCCACCTCGGCTGAATAGTTCTAATTCTCCAATTTGCCCCTTCCCTCACCCTCCTTAGTCTTGCCCTTTACCTTGTTATAACCTCCGCGGCATTCCTCTCGTTTAAATCAAGCACCGCCACAAATATTAACGTCATGGCCCTCTCTTGAACCAAGTCCCCCGCTCTAGCAGCCCTTACGGCCCTCGTCCTTCTCTCTCTGGGGGGTCTACCACCCTTCACCGGGTTTATGCCTAAATGACTTATCCTCCAAGAACTAACTAAACAAGGACGCCCCCTTACCGCCACCCTTACAGCTATAAGTGCGCTCCTCAGCCTTTACTTGTACCTCCGCCTCTGCTACGCAATGGCCTTCACCGCCTCCCCTAATACACTTACTTCCGCCGCCCCCTGACGTCTCTCCTTCACTCAACCCACCCTCCCTCTCTCCCTCACCACGATAGGAGCTTTAACCCTCCTCCCCCTAACCCCTGCTATCGCAGCTTTCCTCACCATTTAGGGGCTTAGGATAAGACTAAACCAAGGGCCTTCAAAGCCCTAAACGGGGGTGAAAATCCCCCAGCCCCTGCTAAAATTTGCAAGACTTTATCTCACATCTTCTGAATGCAACCCAGACACTTTAATTAAGCTAAAACTTTACTAGGTGGGAAGGCCTCGATCCTACAAACTCTTAGTTAACAGCTAAGCGCTCTAACCAGCGAGCATCCACCTACTTCTTCCCGCCGCTGGGGGGGAGGCGGGAAGAAGCCCCGGCGCGTACGAACGCGCATCTTCAGGTTTGCAATCTGACGTGGTTACACCACAGGGCTTGATAAAGAGAGGAATTAAACCTCTGTCTATGGAGCTACAATCCACCGCTTAAAACTCAGCCACCTTACCTGTGGCAATCACACGCTGATTTTTCTCGACTAACCACAAAGACATTGGCACCCTTTACCTAGTGTTTGGTGCCTGAGCCGGAATGGTTGGAACGGCCTTAAGCCTTTTAATCCGGGCCGAGCTAAGCCAACCGGGAGCCCTCCTGGGGGACGACCAAATTTATAATGTTATCGTAACAGCACATGCTTTCGTTATAATCTTTTTTATAGTGATGCCAATCATGATCGGCGGCTTTGGAAACTGATTAATTCCCCTAATAATCGGGGCCCCTGACATAGCCTTTCCCCGAATAAATAACATGAGCTTCTGACTTCTGCCCCCCTCTTTCCTTCTTCTCCTAGCTTCTTCCGGGGTTGAAGCCGGAGCCGGGACAGGCTGAACAGTATACCCTCCTTTAGCAGGAAACCTTGCTCACGCAGGGGCCTCCGTAGACCTAACCATCTTCTCCCTCCATCTCGCGGGTATCTCCTCAATCCTCGGGGCCATTAACTTTATTACAACGATCATTAACATGAAACCCCCAACCATCTCCCAATACCAGACCCCCATATTCGTCTGAGCAGTACTTATTACAGCAGTCCTTCTGCTCCTCTCTCTTCCCGTCCTAGCTGCCGGTATTACCATGCTACTGACAGACCGAAACTTAAATACCACTTTCTTTGACCCCGCAGGGGGAGGGGACCCCATCCTCTACCAGCACCTGTTCTGGTTCTTTGGCCACCCTGAAGTCTATATTTTAATTCTTCCTGGCTTCGGTATAATCTCCCACATTGTTGCTTACTATTCCGGTAAAAAAGAACCTTTCGGCTACATAGGCATGGTTTGAGCAATGATGGCTATCGGGCTTCTAGGCTTTATTGTCTGAGCCCACCACATGTTTACCGTCGGAATGGACGTAGACACTCGTGCCTACTTCACATCCGCCACAATGATTATTGCCATCCCAACTGGGGTAAAAGTGTTTAGCTGACTAGCTACACTTCATGGAGGGTCAATCAAATGAGAAACCCCCCTTCTCTGGGCCCTGGGCTTTATTTTCCTCTTTACTGTCGGCGGATTAACAGGGATTGTCCTAGCTAATTCCTCTCTCGACATTGTTCTTCATGACACGTACTATGTAGTCGCACATTTCCATTATGTTCTCTCTATAGGAGCAGTCTTCGCCATCGTCGCCGCCTTCGTCCACTGATTCCCCCTGTTCACAGGATACACACTTCACAGCACATGAACAAAAATCCACTTTGGGGTTATGTTCATCGGAGTCAATCTGACCTTCTTCCCCCAGCATTTCCTAGGACTTGCTGGCATGCCTCGTCGATACTCCGACTATCCAGATGCCTACACACTATGAAACACTGTCTCCTCTATCGGCTCTCTAGTCTCCCTTGTTGCAGTTATCATGTTCCTATTTATTCTCTGAGAAGCCTTTGCTGCCAAACGAGAAGTTATGTCAGTTGAACTCACCTCAACAAATGTAGAGTGACTTCATGGATGCCCTCCCCCGTACCACACTTTTGAAGAACCTGCATTTGTTCAGGTTCAGACAAATTAACGAGAAAAGAGGGAATCGAACCCCCGTATGCTGGTTTCAAGCCAACCGCTTAGCCACTCTGCCACTTTCTTCATAAGACACTAGTAAAATTTGTTATTACACTGCCTTGTCGAGGCAGAATTGTGGGTTAAACCCCCGCGTGCCTTAAGCATCTAGCTAAAATGGCACATCCCTCACAACTAGGATTCCAAGACGCGGCCTCACCTGTAATAGAAGAACTCCTCCACTTCCACGACCACGCCCTGATAATTGTCTTCCTTATCAGCACCTTAGTGCTTTATATTATCGTAGCAATGGTCTCCACGAAACTTACAAACAAATATATTCTTGACTCCCAAGAAATTGAGATTGTCTGAACTATTCTCCCAGCAGTAATTCTTATTCTTATCGCCCTCCCCTCCCTCCGCATTCTTTACCTTATGGACGAAATTAATGACCCGCACCTTACAATTAAAGCCATGGGCCACCAATGATACTGAAGCTACGTGTATACTGACTATGAAGACCTGGGTTTCGACTCCTACATAATTCCCACACAAGACCTAACCCCTGGCCAATTCCGCCTTTTAGAAACGGACCACCGTATGGTCGTCCCTGTAGAATCTCCCATCCGAATTCTTGTCTCTGCCGAAGACGTCCTCCACTCCTGAGCTGTCCCCTCTCTAGGTGTAAAAATAGACGCCGTCCCTGGACGACTTAACCAAACAGCCTTTATCGCCTCCCGCCCTGGAGTTTTCTACGGGCAGTGTTCCGAAATTTGTGGCGCTAATCACAGCTTTATGCCCATCGTAGTCGAAGCAGTTCCCCTAGTTCACTTTGAAAACTGATCCTCCCTAATACTTGAAGACGCCTCACTAAGAAGCTAAATCGGGCATAGCGTTAGCCTTTTAAGCTAAAGACTGGTGACCCCCAACCACCCTTAGTGAAATGCCCCAACTCAACCCCGCCCCATGATTTGCTATTCTAGTATTTTCCTGATTAGTCCTCCTAACAATTATTCCCCCAAAAATCCTTAATCATACTTTCCCAAATGAGCCTAGCACCCTTAGCGCCCAAAAAACTAAACCTGAGCCCTGAAACTGACCATGACACTAAGCTTCTTTGACCAATTTTCAAGCCCCACACATTTTGGTGTCCCCCTTATGGCTTTAGCCCTCACACTTCCCTGAATTCTTTTCCCCACCCCCTCTGCTCGTTGACTAAACAACCGTCTTATTACCCTTCAAGGATGATTCATCAACCGGTTTACACAACAACTCCTCCTTCCCCTGAATTTAGCCGGCCACAAGTGAGCCGCCATTCTGGCCTCCCTAATGCTTTTCCTTATCTCCCTGAATATGCTGGGCCTTCTTCCATACACTTTTACACCCACCACACAACTGTCATTAAATTTAGGACTTGCCGTCCCACTCTGACTCGCTACTGTTATTATTGGAATGCGCAATCAACCTACTGCTGCCCTAGGGCACCTGCTTCCAGAAGGAACTCCCACCCCCCTAATTCCCATTCTCATCGTCATCGAAACAATTAGCCTATTTATCCGCCCCCTTGCCCTGGGTGTACGACTGACCGCCAACCTCACTGCAGGCCACCTCCTTATTCAACTTATCGCAACAGCTGCTTTTGTTCTTCTTCCAATCATGCCCACTGTGGCCATCCTTACTGCAACTGTTTTATTCCTCCTTACGCTCCTAGAAGTTGCAGTTGCTATAATCCAAGCCTACGTATTTGTCCTCCTCCTAAGCCTCTACCTACAAGAAAACGTTTAATGGCCCACCAAGCACACGCATATCATATGGTCGACCCAAGCCCCTGGCCCCTCACCGGCGCAATCGCCGCTCTCTTAATGACATCAGGGCTTGCAGTCTGATTCCACTTCCACTCCACCACTTTGATAACGTTAGGAATAGTCCTGCTGCTTTTAACTATGTACCAATGATGACACGATATCATTCGAGAAGGAGCCTTCGAAGGCGATCACACCCCTCCCGTGCAGAAAGGGCTCCGATATGGCATGATTCTCTTTATTACCTCAGAAGTTTTCTTCTTCCTAGGCTTGTTTTGGGCTTTCTACCACGCTAGCCTTGCTCCAACCCCCGAACTTGGAGGTTGCTGACCCCCCACGGGAATTACACCCCTTGACCCCTTTGAAGTCCCACTTTTAAATACTGCTGTCCTCTTAGCTTCTGGTGTTACCGTTACATGAGCCCACCACAGCATTATAGAGGGTGCCCGAAAACAGGCCATTCAATCCCTCACCCTAACCATCATCTTAGGTTTTTACTTTACCTTCCTTCAAGGGATGGAATACTACGAGGCCCCCTTTACAATCGCTGACGGAGTTTACGGCGCCACTTTCTTTGTTGCCACAGGCTTCCATGGCCTCCATGTAATTATCGGCTCAACTTTCTTAGCCGTCTGCCTCCTGCGACAAGCCCAATACCACTTTACATCCGAGCATCACTTCGGATTTGAAGCCGCCGCCTGATACTGACATTTCGTCGATGTGGTCTGACTCTTCCTTTACGTCTCTATCTACTGATGAGGCTCATAATCTTCCTAGTACAAACGACAGTATAAGTGACTTCCAATCACCCGATCTTGGTTAAACTCCAAGGAAAGATAATGAATTTAATCATAACAGTGTTTACAATCACAATTTCACTCTCCCTTATTCTAGCCACCGTATCCTTCTGACTCCCTCAGATTACCCCTGATGCTGAAAAGCTCTCTCCCTATGAGTGCGGCTTCGACCCCCTTGGATCTGCCCGCCTCCCCTTCTCCCTCCGCTTCTTTCTCGTCGCCATCTTAGTTTTACTCTTTGACCTAGAAATTGCTCTCCTCCTTCCTCTCCCGTGAGGGGACCAGCTTCTAACCCCCACCACAACCTTCTTATGAGTTACTGCTGTTCTAACCCTTCTTACCCTCGGACTAGCCTACGAGTGAGCCCAGGGTGGCCTCGAATGGGCCGAATAGCAACTAAGCAGTTAGTCTAAAATAAGACCTTTGATTTCGGCTCAAAAGACCATGGTTTAAGCCCATGATTGCTTTATGACCCCCGTACACTTTAGCTTTACCTCAGCCTTTGCCCTCGGACTCATAGGACTAGCATTCCACCGCACCCACCTCCTCTCCGCCCTGCTCTGCCTTGAAGGAATAATACTCTCCTTATTTATTGCCCTCTCCCTATGGGCCCTCCAACTAGAAGCTACCAGCTACTCCACAGCGCCTATGCTTCTCCTCGCATTTTCAGCTTGTGAAGCAAGCGCAGGCCTAGCCCTCCTAGTAGCCACTGCCCGTACGCACGGCACAGACCGTCTCCAAAGCCTCAATCTCCTACAATGCTAAAAATCTTAATTCCCACACTTATGCTTTTCCCCACGATTTGGCTCACCCCTAAAAAATGGCTCTGGTCAACCTTGACCACCCAGAGCCTAATTATTGCCCTGGCCAGCCTAGCCTGACTCAAGTGAACCTCCGAAACAGGTTGATCAACCTCCAACCTTTACTTAGCCACAGACCCCCTCTCAACCCCCCTTTTAATCCTCTCCTGCTGGCTCCTCCCCCTTATAATCCTCGCTAGTCAGAACCACATAGCCTCCGAACCAGAGAATCGCCAACGAACCTACATCTCCCTCCTGGCCTCTCTTCAGATGTTTTTAATTATGGCCTTCGGCGCCACCGAAATCATCCTATTCTATGTTATATTTGAAGCCACCCTCGTTCCAACCCTGATTATTATTACCCGGTGAGGTAACCAGGCGGAGCGCTTAAACGCGGGCACCTACTTTTTATTCTACACCCTCGCTGGATCCCTCCCCCTTCTCGTCGCCCTGCTCCTTCTGCAAAACCATGCCGGAACCCTCTCCATGCTTACCCTACCTTATACTCAGCCACTTCACCTCTCTTCTTTCGGGGATAAACTTTGATGAGCCGGCTGTCTCTTGGCCTTCCTCGTTAAAATGCCTCTTTATGGTATTCATCTCTGACTTCCCAAAGCCCATGTCGAAGCCCCCGTAGCAGGCTCCATGGTTCTAGCCGCTGTCCTCCTAAAACTAGGGGGCTATGGCATGATGCGAATGATGGTTATACTGGACCCTCTAACTAAAGAGCTAGCCTACCCCTTTATTGCCCTCGCCCTTTGAGGTGTAATCATAACCGGCTCCATTTGCCTCCGTCAGACAGACCTTAAATCTTTAATTGCCTATTCCTCCGTGAGTCATATGGGTCTTGTAGCAGGCGGAATCCTCATTCAAACGCCCTGAGGATTCACCGGAGCAATCATTCTGATAATTGCCCACGGTCTAGCCTCCTCCGCCCTCTTCTGTCTCGCTAATATTACCTACGAACGCACACACAGCCGTACCATGCTTCTGGCTCGAGGCCTCCAGATAATTTTCCCTTTAACAGCCACCTGGTGATTTATTGCCAACCTTGCTAATCTGGCCCTGCCTCCCCTTCCAAACCTAATGGGCGAACTAATAATTATTTCATCTATGTTCAACTGATCCCCCTGAACTCTTGCCCTTACCGGGGCCGGAAGCCTGATCACTGCAAGCTACTCCCTCTACCTATTTTTAACGACCCAACGGGGCCCACTCCCCTCCCACATTATTGCCCTTGAACCACCTCACACCCGAGAACACCTTCTTCTCCTTCTCCACCTCCTCCCCATCACCCTCCTCGTCTTGAAACCCGAACTTATGTGAGGCTGATGCTTCTGTAGGTATAGTTTGATCAAAACGTTACATTGTGATTCTAGAAACAGAGGTTAAACCCCTTTTACCCACCGAGAGAGGCCTGTAGCACTAGAGACTGCTAATCCCTACTTCCACGGCTAAATTCCGTGGCTCACTCGCGCTCCTAAAGGATAACAGCTCATCCGTTGGTCTTAGGAACCAAAAACTCTTGGTGCAAATCCAAGTAGCAGCTATGCACTCAACATCACTTATCTTAAGCTCCAACCTCCTTGTTATCTTTGCACTACTCATCTACCCCTTAATCACCACCCTCTCCCCCAACCCTCTCCCTCAAAGCTGGGCTCTTACTCACGTTAAAACCGCAGTAAAAACTGCTTTCCTCGTCAGCCTACTTCCACTTTTTATTTTCCTCAATCACGGGACTGAGACCATCGTCACTAACTGACAATGAATAAACACCAGCACTTTCGACATTAGCCTCAGCTTTAAATTCGACCATTACTCTATTATTTTTACACCTATCGCCCTTTACGTGACCTGGTCCATCCTAGAATTTGCCTCCTGGTATATACATGCAGATCCTAACATAAATCGCTTCTTTAAATTTCTTCTTCTTTTCCTCGTAACCATGATTGTGCTTGTTACAGCCAATAACATGTTCCAGCTATTCATTGGCTGAGAAGGGGTAGGCATTATATCCTTCCTCCTCATCGGCTGATGACATGGCCGAGCGGATGCTAACACAGCCGCTCTTCAAGCCGTCCTCTATAATCGAGTGGGCGACATTGGCCTTATCCTCTCTATGGCATGATTCGCAACTAACCTTGGTTCTTGAGAAATTCAACAAATATTTTCTACCTCTAAAGACTTCGACCTGACTCTCCCCTTGCTCGGCCTAATCCTTGCTGCCACTGGTAAATCTGCACAATTTGGTCTTCACCCCTGACTCCCTTCTGCTATAGAAGGCCCCACGCCGGTGTCTGCCCTACTTCACTCAAGCACAATATTGGTCGCAGGGATTTTCCTCCTTATCCGACTTCATCCTCTAATAGAAAACAACCCCTTTGCCCTTACTCTGTGTCTATGCCTCGGAGCCCTCACCACCCTTTTTACAGCTACCTGCGCCCTCACACAAAATGACATCAAAAAGATTATTGCATTCTCGACCTCAAGTCAACTAGGCCTGATAATAGTGACGATTGGCCTTGGACAACCACAACTAGCCTTTCTTCACATCTGCACCCACGCATTCTTTAAGGCCATGCTATTCCTCTGCTCCGGAGCTGTAATCCACAGCCTAAATGATGAGCAGGACATCCGCAAGATGGGGGGACTCCACCACCTTACCCCCTTTACCTCTTCTTGTATAACAATCGGAAGCCTTGCCCTTACCGGGACCCCCTTCTTGGCAGGCTTCTTCTCAAAAGACGCCATTATTGAAGCCCTAAACACATCCTACCTAAACGCCTGAGCCCTAGTCCTCACCCTTCTAGCCACCTCTTTCACCGCCATCTACAGCCTCCGACTAATCTACTTCGTCTCTATGGGGTACCCCCGCTTTTCATCCCTGTCACCCATCAACGAAAACAACCCCTCCGTGATTAACCCCCTTAAACGCCTCGCCTGAGGGAGCGTAATTGCAGGTCTCCTTATCACCGCCAACTTTCTTCCCTCAAAAACCCCCATTATGACGATACCCACACCCCTTAAACTTGCTGCCCTCCTCGTTACTATCCTGGGCCTCCTCATCGCCTTAGAACTTGCCTCTCTGACTAACAAACAATTTAAAACTACACCTAACCTGCCAGCCCACCACTTCTCTAACCTACTTGGGTTCTTCCCCGCTATCTTTCACCGAATTACCCCTAAACTTAACCTTGTTCTCGGGCAGACTATCGCCACACAACTTGTAGACCAAACATGACTAGAAAAAGTAGGCCCTAAAACAGTCGTCTCTTCCCACCTTCCTTTGATTACTTCAACAAGCAACGCCCAACAAGGCATAATCAAAACCTACCTCTCCCTCTTCTTCCTTACAACAATCTTAGCCCTCCTTTTAACCAGCCTATACAGCTCGTAACGCCCCCCGATTTAAACCCCGAGTTATTTCCAACACCACAAACAAGGTTAACAAAAGAACCCCCGCACAAATAACCAAGGCCCCTCCCCCTGAAGAGTACATTAGAGCCACACCACTTGTATCCCCTCGAAGCACTGAGAACTCTTTAAACTCATCTACCACCGCCCAAGAAGCCCCGAACCACCCCCCTCAAAACCACCCCCCTGCTAGCCCTACTAAGCCTAAATACCCGATTACGTACCCTAATACAGAGGTGTCCCCCCATGACTCCGGAAAGGGCTCAGCAGCCAAAGCGGCCGAATAAGCAAAAACCACTAATATTCCCCCCAAGTAAATTAAAAACAAAACTAAAGACAAAAAAACACCCCCATGCCCAACTAACACCCCGCACCCCACGCCTGCAGCAACTACCAACCCTAACGCCGCAAAGTAGGGGGCTGGGTTAGATGCAACAGCTACAAGGCCTAAAACCAGCCCAAACAAAAATAAAGACATAAAATAAGTCATAATTCCTGCCCGGATTTTAACCGGAACCAATGACTTGAAAAACCACCGTTGTTATTCAACTACAAGAACCTTTAATGGCCCGCCTTCGAAAAACCCACCCCCTCCTAAAAATCGCTAACGACGCTTTTATTGATCTTCCTGCCCCCTCTAATATCTCCGCCTGATGAAACTTTGGCTCTCTCCTGATCTTATGTTTGGGCACACAAATTGTAACCGGGCTCTTCCTAGCCATGCATTACACCGCCGATATTTCTACAGCCTTCTCCTCAGTTGCCCACATCTGCCGAGATGTAACATACGGCTGACTGATCCGAAACATCCACGCTAACGGTGCATCCTTCTTTTTCATTTGTATTTACCTCCACATTGGCCGGGGCTTGTACTACGGCTCTTACCTAATAAAAGAAACCTGAAACATCGGAGTTGTCCTCCTCCTCCTCGTTATGATGACCGCATTCGTAGGCTACGTCCTCCCCTGAGGACAAATGTCTTTCTGAGGCGCTACCGTCATTACCAACCTTCTCTCTGCCGTCCCCTACGTGGGAGAAGCCCTTGTCCAATGGATCTGAGGTGGTTTCTCCGTAGACAACGCCACCCTCACTCGATTCTTTGCCTTCCACTTTTTATTCCCCTTCGTCATTATTGCTGCTTCAATCCTCCACTTCCTCTTCCTCCACGAGACAGGATCAAATAACCCCGTTGGCATTAACTCCGACGCTGACAAAATCTCTTTCCACCCCTACTTTATCTATAAAGACATCCTCGGTTTCGCCATCACCCTTATCGCCCTCTCATCTCTAGCCCTATTCGCCCCCAACCTCCTTGGAGACCCAGATAATTTCACCCCTGCTAACCCCCTCGTCACCCCACCCCATATTAAACCAGAGTGATACTTCCTGTTTGCTTACGCCATTCTCCGCTCTATCCCCAACAAACTAGGCGGCGTTCTCGCCCTTCTCTTCTCTATCCTTGTACTCGCCCTAGTCCCCTTCCTCCACACCTCTAACCAGCGAGGCCTAACTTTCCGCCCTCTCACACAGATCTTGTTTTGAACCCTTGTCGCAGACGTATTAATTCTTACATGAATTGGAGGAATGCCAGTTGAGCACCCCTTCGTCATCATCGGCCAAATCGCCTCCGTCCTCTACTTCTCCCTCTTCCTATTTATTATACCCCTCGTTGGCTGAGTGGAAAACAAAGCCCTCGAATAAACTGCCCTAGTAGCTCAGTATAAGAGCGCCGGTTTTGTAATCCGGAGGCCGAAGGTTAAATTCCTTCCTAGTGCTCAGAAAAAGGAGATTCTAACTCCGACCCTTGACTCCCAAAGCCAAAATTCTAAATTAAACTATTTTCTGTTGCGCCGGGCTCTGCCCGCCCGTAATGGAAAGTTAAACATTCTCATGGGTAGTACATATTTATGTAAGTATACATATATTTATGTACTAGTACATATTATGTAATTTCAACATGTATGTCCTTGAGTTCATTCATAATTTATCAACTGTAAATTAATTAAAAACTACCTGCCATCACCTATATACGAAGACTCAAATAAACCATCCAACTGAAAGCGCTAGCCTGCAAGCTCCAACTGCTGGTTTGGCTTAATCCACAAAACCGACTTATCCAATGTTTATGTAATGTTTCATCAGACATGATAATGTTTTTCCTCATATTAATTCATGCTAAGTTAGTCATAACTTAGAGATATTGCTATGTATGAACTATTACTGGCATCTGGCGGTTCGCAAGAAATCACCAACGGTTGATTTTTAAATGCTATCGTTTAATGATGGGTCAGGGGCAATACTCGTGGGGGTTGCACACAGTGAATTATTTCTGGCATTTGGTTCCTTTTTCAGGGGCCATAACTAGAGATTATCCCCCCTGCAAAGCTGAACTGTCCCGGCATCTGATTAATGGTGTTATACTTGTAAATCCTTGATCCACTCAGCCCCGGCAGATTTTTATATGCATATGGTTTTCTTTTTTTTCTCTCCTTTCAATTTACATCTCAGAGTGCATACAAATATGACTAAGAAGGTTGAACTAGCTCTTGTTCTCCAGAGTTTCAGATATGTAGTGTTGGAAAGATATTCATTTTATTAAGTGCATATCAGTATCTCAAGTGCATAATGATTTCATCTTTACCCCTAATCTCTGGTTATTCCCCTTGGTTTTTACGCGTCAAACCCCCCTACCCCCCTACACCCCGCAATTCTTACAATTCCTGTCAAACCCCGAAACCAGGAAAGATTTGCATTGGTGTTTAAGTTTATAACCATCTGTGTTAACTTTATAGTATTAAAATTT